TACGGTCTCGAATTTCTTAATAGCAGTATCTATTCGAAACGAATTCTCTAGCATTTGACTCCTTATCACCGAAGAGTTTAGTCGTACACTTGAAAGATAGCCCAGAAAATAGAAGGGATGATTATATAATTGCTTTATATGGATCCTGGCCGGTTGAGACCACAAGTCAAAATGACATTGCCAAAAGTTGACAAGGTGAGATTTCCATTTCTTTATCAGAAGACGAGCCCCCCTTGAAGCCAGAATCGATTTTCCTTGATATCTGACATAATGCATAAAAGGGTCTTTGAACAACCATAGGGTTTTCTGAAAATCGTTACAAAGCACTACTACAAGATATTCTATTTTTGCATAGAAATGTGTTCGCTCAAGAAAGGATCCAAAAGATTTTGATCGTAAATGAAAGGGTTGTTTACGGAGAAAAATGAATATGAATTCACATTCATATACATGAGAATTAGAGAGGAACAAGAAGAATCTTTGATTCTCTTTTGAAAAAAGGGAAATGGAATTTTTTGGAGTAATGAGACTATTTGAATTCCAATACTCGTAGAGAGAGAATCGCAATAAATGCAACGAAGGAGTATCTTGTATCCAAGAGTGAAGGGTTTGAACCAAGATTTCCAGATGGATGGGGTGGGGTATTAGTATATCTGACACATGATTTAAATGTGATAACTTGTCCTCGAAAAAGGGAAATATTGAATGAATAGATCGTAAATTATGAGATTTTGCTATTTCTTTTTCTTCTAGGGAAGATACCAATCGCAGCGAGAATGGAATTTCCACAACGACTGCAAAACCCTCCGATATCATTTGAGAATCAAAATGATTGTTGTGCCCAACGAATCGATTTTGATTAGAATCATTAACCGAAATAATCAAACGATTCTGTTGATGCATTCGAGTAATTAAACGTTTCACAATTAGTGAACTGGATTTATTGTCATGATCTAAATTTTCCACCGGTTCATAAAGAATCGATCCATTTAAAGCATGACCATGAGCAAGCGCGTAGATATATTCCTGAAATAGAAACGGATATAGGAAGTATTGTTGCCGAAATCCATCCATTTCTAAATATCCTTGTAGTTCCTCCATTTCCATTTGAAATTACACTTGAACCAATATGGGGGATTTCTTGAGTTATCAAATAATACATAGTACGATACGGTCAGAACAAGGTATATAGTAAGAAAAGAATAGATACCCCGGAGCCAGAAAGGACAATCAACGGATCCTATTTCCATCCAATTTATTTATGTTCGTTATAGTTACAAGAGATGGTTAGAAATCCTTTATTTTTACAACCCGATCACTCTTTTGACTTTGGAATAATGAATTTTGATCAGTATACCGTTTCTTCTACACATTCGTCTCCACTACATAATAGAGAACATAATAGAGAATAGTTAGGATTCATGAAAAAAAAGGAATTGATGATCCACTCACAAGAGAACCCTTTCCCACATCAGGCACTAATATATTTTTAACGTCTAATTAGATCGGGTAATCATTCGAATTAAGAACAAACAGAAGCTCGTTGCTTTTGGTTTCCCTATAATTGGAGCTATAGGGCTCTATCCATTTATTCACTCGACCCAACTTGAATTGATTTGACCCCTTTCCAAGAAAAGAATCAAAACAAGATTTTGTATCGATCCGTTAAAGATGAAGTATTCTAAGAGTTCTCCATTGATACGACATGCTGTTTTTTCCTTTCATTCCCTTTCAGGATCAGTCGTGGTCTTACAAACTCTACCAATGGTATGGACGAATCCGTTGCTTCATCAAAATGTGTAAAAGACCATAGCCGCACTTAAAAGCCGAGTACTCTACCGTTGAGTTAGCAACCCATATAAATAGGGTGTGTAGATACGATCGGAATAAAAAATAAATAAAGAGATTCGATTGCCCGACCTCGTCAAAACATTGAACTAGCAACAGATCAAAAAGAAAGATTTGATGATCAATTGTGAACATAAAAATGAACAGAGATCAGATGAAAATACAACAGATTCTGGGATAAATTATAGAGAAAATCTAAATAGATGTAAAAATTGATAGACTACCCATACTCTATTTTTTTTTTTCATTATATTAACTAAGATACTTCTTGATGTCACAACGAAATTGACGAACCCATCGTTTGAGTGAAATAAAGAAACAAACTTATGAAATGTGGATAAATAGATCTATTTATCCACGATCGAATTATATTTGTTCGATACACCATTGTCAATATGAATTGAATGTTGAGAAAACCAATTCAATAAATAAAACAAGGACTTGTGTTGGAGTGACACTACAACATAGATAAGGGATGAAGTATGAGTGGGGAAATAAATAAGGAATTCCGGTAGGAAAAAAATGTCGGGTTTATTCAATATTTATTCAATAGAGGTATAATAAGCAAGATTGACCTTTTGTTTGTTGGTGGAGTCCCAACGAAAACCATCTGATTGATGGTAATCCCATAATTTCCCAGTTATTTCATCTATTCACTCAATCTTTTTCTATCTGTCTCATATCAAGAGAAGGTACTTTTTTTTATAGTTCTATGATACGGGGTCATGTGAGAGCAACAATGAATAGAGAATAGAGAAAAAAAATAAGGAATGGTGGAGAAACAATTAGACAAAGCTAGATACTGGGCACCCCCCCCCCCCCTTTTTTTTTATTTCATTAATTTCATTTGATTAATTCGAAATTCCTTAAATACCTCCGCCTTCTTTGAAATATCATGAACAGTTCCTGTAGGTTGAGCGCCTTTTTCAAGGAAATATAGAATAGCGGAAACATTTGAATAAGTTTGGTTCTTTATCGGATCGTAAAAACCCACTTTACGAAGATCTCTTCCCTCTCTTCGGGATCGAACATCAATTGCAACGATTCGATAGATGACTCATTGGGATAGACATAAATGAACAACCCCCCCTAGAAACGTATAAGAGGTTTTCTCCTCGTACGGCTCGAAAAAGAATGATTCGAATTTATGTATTGTAGTGGCAAATAGATCCACAAAATCATCAATTAGACTATGATTTGAGTCATTTTTTTTTGTTCTTCCTTCCTGAAAAAAAAAAAAAAAAGAAATCTCATTCGTACTCATAACTCAAGTTGGGTAATTCTCAAAGAGCTCGAAGGGAAATCCTTAGACATTTATTGAGCCGTCTCTAACCTCTTTTGTTTGTCTCGCCTAGGGTCGATTTTATTTCTTCCCCATTCTGATCTAGTTGTTGAGACAATTGAAAACGGTGTTTCCTTGTTCCGGTATCCTTTATTTTATCTTTGCTTTGAATCCTTGGGTTTAGACATTACTTCGGTGATCCTTAATTGTTTCAAAATGGTAGCAACATACCTTTTGTTATTTCGTTCTATGGAAACGATTGATTCCCCTGTGATACACTTTTGATCGGAATTGGTAAAACTATTTCGACAAATTCATTTTACTTTTTTTTTTTTTTTGCTTGTTCGAACTTGATCCTTTCAATTTCTATACCGAAGATATACTTACGAAGTTGTTCCAACTTATTGATTGGCATTAACCCTAGATCCTTCTCTCTGCTAAATGAACCAATTCTTTATGCTCGAGCTCCATCATGTGCTATATTATAATTATATTATTTTATTACAACCCCAAAATTGGGGTCCTAGTGGAATAGAACAAACTATGTCGAGCCGAGAGCATCTTCTTTGATATATAAAATGGTGGGTACAAGAATCCACAGCCAATAATGTCCTTCAAGTCGCACGTTGCTTTCTACCACATCGTTTCAAACGAAGTTTTACCATAACATTCCTCTAATTTTGGACCGGTATGGAATTGATTCAATATGGAATCATGAATAGTCATTGGCTCAATCGGTATATAGTATATGAAGTCCTCCATACTTTCATTTTCATATATGGATCTGGAGAAGTCTCAGCAAGAATCTAATTTAACCCCATATTTTATTAGAAGAATGAAACACATTTATAAAAAACCCGAAGAAATGCGTTGCTTAACACTTCTTTACATCTTCAACAGATTGTTAGGGATGATGAATCATGAAAGATCCAATTCTTTCTCAAACAACTAAAACTAAAGAAGGGTCTTTAATTAGATTACCGATACCGGAACAGAATGAGTCATTAACCAAATAAGCTATTCCAATGACCGGGAAAGATCGCAAGTGACTCGATAGGATAGATTCACCAATGTCACACTTCTTCGAGTAGAAAGAATTTATAAGGAATCATAAAAAACAATTTCAAGAATTTCCTACTTCGACATCATTACTGGAAATAAGTTTTCCAGTAAAGACCGAATTGAATCTCTAAATCCATCAACAAGTCGGTACAACGAGGATCTAAAAATGTTTAGCAGATATCTGATTAATTAAATCAGACGCGAATTTGATCATCATAAGAGACCTCTATGTTTCCTTTCCGATTGAATCATCAATAATTTAAACCAGATAAATGGGTCAAGAAACAAATCCAATTGTTTTGTTTTCTTGGGGATGGATAGAAGGGGCTCATGAAAGAAAAGATGAAGGTCGGTATTCTTTCAGGTATTCTTTCATCTGATTTTATCGTATTCATCAGATACACCAAACAAGTGTTACCGGGGGTAATCGTGGGTATTTAAGGGATCGCAGATCTTTTTCGCCAAAACTGAAACACCGGTGTCACTGATCACTGAAATAGAACAATAACAATACATATAGGCATGGTTCGTTTTCTACAGATTTTTCCTTACTTCAGATTCAGGAATCTTTCCATAAAGTAAAGTGAATGTATGAATCTCCCCCCTCCCCCAATTGATCGCTACATTGATTTCCAATTATTCATTGGAGCCAAATCAAATACAAAATAAAAGAAATTAGGTCCAAAGAAAATAATCTGTTCCGTATTGAATTTTCTTGTTTGTTAATAAGATCCGGATGACAAGGGTCTTGAAATTGATACCTTCCTTTCCTTTGCGGATTAACTCATATCGACACGAATTCCATGGGGATCATGAATCATACCCAAAGCCAATTTAAAAGGATCTTCTTATGGGATGCTATCCTGTCTTGTATAAGTACAAAGCAAAATGGGTTCATATCAACTCGTTGTTACTATTTTGTTTGATTTTGTCCCACCCCAGTCTCAGGAGCTTTAATTCCAGCGATGGAATTAATACCAAGAACCCCCCCGTTTTTTAGGATTCAGGATCCACATAGAATTAGTCATTTTGTCTACCCTATCTTTATTTATATTGACTTTAGGGAAGGTAGAGACTTCTCTTTTATTTCGCATTTCGACTCAGAATGCATCATGTGAGAATCCAAATATCATAGATATGGGGCATAAAGTTTATCCAAATGACTAACTAACCTTCAATATGAATATGGGCGAGGGGGCGAACATACGCTGAATGGCCCACCCAGTTTTTTTTTTTGAATTTCACTTTGATCTTTGTTCCCATCCTACCTATATCAAAAAAGATATTTATTTCCATCCACATGTCATTGATACTCGATCCGTTTGTTTGTGAGAAACAAAATCGAAAGGGAAGATATGATTCTATAGAAGAATCATTAGAAATCACAAAGAAAGATTGGATCACATTGTATCCAACATTACACCCTTAAACAGAAGATTGTTAAAAAGAACAATCTTTGTTATGATAGAATTGGTCTGGGACGGAAGGATTCGAACCTCCGAGTAACGGGACCAAAACCCGTTGCCTTACCACTTGGCCACGCCCCATTTTGATTTCTATTCGACACCGATAAACACTAATATCGGTATTGGTTGTTCGTCAATTCCAGCCCCAATATCTATTGAATTGGTTGTTGCTATGATTCTACACATGTAGATGTAGAATCAAAATGAATTTATTGATCATTGCATATAATTCAATTAAGATATTGTATGTAAGGTATGATTCCTTCTATTCTCATTTGAGAATTGAAGGATTTTTGATTGAGGGAGTTCAAAGAAAAAGAAAGATTTTGCGGCCTACTTTCCCTTCTTTCTTCATTTTCCCCTTATATCAATAACCCAATAATAATGAAATTTTCTCCAAGAACAAAATGTTTGTTATGCTTAATATCTTTAGTTTGATCTGTCTTAATTCTGCCCTTCATTCGAGTAGCTTTTTCTTCGCCAAATTGCCCGAAGCTTATGCTTTTTTCAATCCAATCGTAGATGTTATGCCAGTCATACCTGTGCTCTTTTTTCTCTTAGCCCTTGTTTGGCAAGCTGCTGTAAGTTTTCGATGAGATCTTTAATACTGTCTTAGAAACATTCATGATTTATTCGATAAAAAAAAAAAATGCTATTCTTAAGAATTGATAAGATCAGATAATGAACCCTCGACTCAAACATGGAAATTCTTTTGGATAACCGAGATGAATCGGAATCACCTCATTTCTTCATTCCTTCTGGGGGTCGAAGACCCTATGTATGGTCCCTACAATACCTAATTGTAGGTATGAGAGATCGTTTTGTTAACGAAAGAATCAGAATCTTATTACAAATTCATTCCTGCAAATTCCTTATGTTTTCTAGAAACCGCCTCTTTTCTTGTTGTCAAAACGGAATATGTGGTACAAAAATGGAGAATCTATTCCCCTATTTCCCCCAAAATGATCTTGGAGATTGTGTAATGCTTACTCTCAAACTCTTCGTTTACACAGTAGTGATATTCTTTGTTTCTCTCTTCATCTTCGGATTCCTATCTAATGATCCAGGACGTAATCCTGGACGTGATGAATAAAAAAATCAGGGGTTTTTCCTTGCTCGATTTCTGAATTTTCTTAGGATTTTATTTCTCCATTCCATACATTTAACTATGAGAAAGGGGGTTAGAGATTTTTTCGAATTCGAAAGGGAAATATCAAGTGATCAGAAGAAACGGAGAGAGGGGGATTCGAACCCTCGGTACAAATAATTCGTACAACGGATTAGCAATCCGCCGCTTTAGTCCACTCAGCCATCTCTCCCAATTTTAAAAGGATAATTCATATGTGACGCGTGAAGTAAAGGTTGATAAAAGTTTTTCCTTATCTTTCTTTATTCTATAAATATAGACGAATTTGATCAATCATCAATTCCCTTTAGATAATGATTCGAAACAGATATCTCCAATAGAAAGAGTACCTCTTTGATTTCGTCCGAAAAGTTCTTTCTTTTATTCCCCCGGCCTGGCCAGTACCTAGCCAGGCCATTCCTTGTTCCAATGAATCATAGATCAAATGATTTATTTGATTTGAAAACGAAAATGCTTGTTATTGAAGCAGCAACAAGGCTATTCCTATGATAGGAGTGTCATTTCTTATTATGTTTTTCCTTTTCTCGATTTACTTAAATGGAATAAAAAAAACATATTTTTTTCTATTATAATAGAACTCATATATTTCTTCAAAGAACATGTTTGAACCTGAACCCTTGAGTCCACAACCAAAACAATAGGATTTTTCACTCGATCCAATCGACCCGAATTCATAAGATTTGGCAGTTGAATGA